TTTAACAGTTTGGGGAATGGAAACCGAATTTCCTTTTGGTTCACCCCGAAAACGACCTTCCTTTTTTAAACCAATTTTTAAGGAACTCGAAAAACAAATTGGAAAATTAAAAAAGAAGTATTTTCTAGTTCTAATAGTTTTCAAAGGAAAAACAAAATTGTTTCGAAAAGCTTCAAAAGAAACAAAAAAATGGATTATAAAAAGTGTTAGTTTTATAAAAAAAATAATAAAAAAACTTTCAAAAGTAAATCCAATTCTATTATTTCAATTAAGAGAAGTAGAAGTATATGAATCGAGTGAAAATAAAAATAAAGAAGAAAAAGATTCCATAATCAGCAATCAGATAATTCACAAATCCGTTAGTCAAATTGCATCTACTAATTGGCCAATTTCTTCATTGACAGAAAAAAAGATGAAGGATCTGACTGATAGAACAAGTAGAATTCGAAATCAAATAGAAAGAATTACAAAAGATAAAAAAAAAGTAACTACAAGAATAAATAATATTAGTCCTAACAAAACAAGTTATAATGCTAAAAGATTAGCAAAATGGAAAATATTAAAAAGAAGAAATGCTCGATTAATCTCTAAATTACCCCCCTTTTTTAACTTCTTCATTGAAAGAATATACACAGATATGTTTTTATCTATCATTAATATTCCCAGAATGAATACAGAACTTTTTCTTAAATCAACAAAAAAAATTATTGAGAATCTCATTTCCAATAATGAAAGAAAGCAAGAAAAAATTAATAAAACAAAGAAAAATCCAATTCTGTTTATGTCGACTATAAAAAAGCCACTTGATAGTATTAGTAAAAAAAATTCACATTTTTTTTATGACTTATCCTACATGTCACAAGCATATGTATTTTACAAATTATCAAAAATCCAAGTTAGTAACTTATCTAAATTAAGATCTATTCTTCAATATCAAGGAATCCGTTTTTTTCTTAAACCTGAAATAAAGGATTCTTTTGAAATACAAAAGATGTTTCATTCGAAATTAGAAGATAAAAAACTTTCGAGTTCTAAAATGAATCAATGGAAAGGCTGGTTGAAAGGGTATAATCAATATGATTTGCCTCATATCAGATGGTCTAGATTAATACCAGAAAAGTGGCGAAATAGGGTTCATCAGTGTCGTATGACGAAAAAGGAAAATTTAAGCAAATGGCATTCATGTGAAAAAACCGAATTAATTGATTCCAAAAAACAACAAAAAATGCAAGTCTATTCATTAGCGAATAAATCGAATAAAAAAGAGAATTTTAAAAAATACTATAGATATGATCTTTTATCATATAAATTTATTAATTATGATTATGAAAATAAAAAGAAAACGGAATGCTTTTTTTCTAGATCTCCGTTTCAAGGAAATAAGAACCAAGAGATTTCTTATAACACACATAAAGACACCCTTTTTAATATGCCGAGGAGCATTTCTATCAATAATTTTCTAGGAAAGGTCGATATTCTATCTATGGAAAAGACTGCTGATAGAAAATATTTTGATTGGAAAATTCTCAATTTTTATCTTACACCAAGGGTAGATATTGAAACCTGGATCGCGATCGATACTAATAGAAATCAAGATATTCAGATTGGTACTAAAAATTCTCAAATAATTAAAATTAATAAAAAAGACCTTTTTTATCTTATTATTCCAGAAATCAATCCACCAAACTCCCACAAAGTCTTTTTTGATTGGATGGGAATGAATGAAAAAATGTTAAAGCGTCCCATATCAAATCTGGAACTTTGGTTCTTCCCAGAATTTGTGTTACTTTATAATTCATATAAAACAAAACCTTGGTTTATACCAAGTAAATTACTTCTTTTAAATTTGAATAGAAATAAAAATAGTAGTGAAAATAAAAAGACCAATGAAAAGCAAAAACGAAGTTTTTTGATACCCTCAACTAAAAATAATCGAAATCAAGAACAAAAAGAACCCACAGGCCGAGGATATCTTCGCTCCATTCTTTCACAAAAAAACGAAATTGAAGAAAATTATGCAAGATCAGACATCAAAAAGGGGACAAAGCAAAAACAATACAAAAGTAACACAGAAGCAGAACTAGATTTCTTCCTGAAACGTTATTTGCTTTTTCAATTGAGATGGGACGATACTTTGAATCAAAAAATGATCAATAATATCAAGGTATATTGTCTCCTCCTTAGACTGATAGATCCAAGAAAAATTATTATATCCTCGATTCAAAAGAGAGAAATGAGTTTGGATATAATGTTGATTCAGAAGAATTTAACTCTTACAGAATTGATGAAAAAGGGAGTATTGATTATAGAACCCATTCGTTTGCCTGGAAACGACCATGGACAATTGATTATGTATCAAATCATAGGTATTTCGTTATTTCATAAGAGTAAGCACCAGACTAATAAAAAATACCAAGAACAAAGATATGTTTCTAAGAATAATTTTGATGAAGCTAGTTCAACACATCAAAGAATAACTGGAAATAGACACAAACCTCATTTAGATTTACTTGTTCCTGAAAATATTTTATCGTTTAGACGTCGTAGAAAATTGAGAATTCTAATTTGTTTCAATTTAAAGAGTAGGAATGATGTAGATAGAAATTCAGTATTTTGGAACGAGAAGAACGTAAAAAACAGCAACCTAGTTTTGGTTGATAATAAATATCTGGATAGAGAGAAAAATCACTTAATTAAATTAAAGCTTTTTCTTTGGCCTAATTATCGATTAGAAGATTTAGCTTGTATGAATCGTTCTTGGTTTGATACCAACAATGGCAGTCATTTTTGTATGTTAAGAATACAGATGTATCCACGATTGAAAATTCGTGGATAATACACTTAAGCACTATATGCTTATAGGGTATATGAAAGCAACCAAATACATACATCACATGTCTTAAATTTCATTCGAATAGCCAATACGAAATTTGTCTCACTTAGCTCGCGAAAGAAATCAACAGAACCTGCTTCATTTTAGGTCTAAATTCTTCGATGCGAAAATGTACCAATCCTTTTCTATCCCCTATCTAAATCCAATTTTTAATTGGATTGATTGATTTGACTTCAGAAAAGTAGGAGTTCATAAATTATATTATTGTATATACCGCATTAAAATGAATGGCATTATTATTACTGATTAGTAAAATCCATATATGTAAAAAAAAGGGGTCAAAGGGCGTTTTTTTATGGTCAAAAATTCATTCATTTCGATTATTTCTCAAAAAGAAAACGAAGAAAACAGAGGGTCTGTTGAATTTCAAGTATTCAGTTTCACCACTAAAATAAGGAGACTTACTTCACATTTGGAATTGCACAAAAAAGACTCTTCATCTCAGAGAGGTTTGCGAAAAATTTTGGGAAAACGGCAACGGCTGCTGGCTTATTTGTCAAAAAAGAATATAGGGCGTTATAAAGAATTAATTAGTGAGTTGGATATTCGAGAAATAAAAACTCGTTAATCTGAAGTGTGATACCGTTTAAACTTATTCATTTCAATTTTGATGAACTTCTTTTTACTTTCAGCAACACATGGAATAATGACTAGGGAAAAAACTTATGATTGCGTCAACTACAAGAAAAGACCTCATGATAGTCAATATGGGCCCTCACCACCCATCAATGCATGGTGTTCTTCGACTGATAGTTACTCTCGATGGTGAAGATGTTATTGACTGTGAACCAATATTGGGTTATTTACATAGAGGGATGGAGAAAATTGCGGAAAATCGAACAATTATACAATATTTGCCTTATGTAACGCGTTGGGATTATTTAGCTACTATGTTCACAGAAGCAATAACTGTAAATGGACCGGAACAGCTAGGCAATATTCAAGTACCTCAAAGGGCTAGCTATATCAGAGCTATTATGTTGGAGTTGAGTCGTATCGCTTCCCATTTGTTATGGCTTGGCCCTTTTTTGGCAGATATTGGGGCACAGACTCCTTTCTTCTATATTTTTCGAGAACGAGAATTGATATATGACCTATTCGAAGCTGCCACCGGTATGCGCATGATGCATAATTATTTTCGTATCGGAGGAGTAGCTGCTGATCTACCTCATGGCTGGATAGATAAATGTTTGGATTTCTGCGATTATTTTTTAACCGGGGTTGCTGAATATCAAAAGCTTATTACACGGAATCCTATTTTTTTAGAACGAGTTGAAGGCGTAGGCATTATTGGCGCAGAAGAAGCACTAAATTGGGGTTTATCAGGACCAATGCTACGAGCTTCTGGAATACAATGGGATCTTCGTAAAGTTGATCGTTATGAGTGTTACGACGAATTTGATTGGGAGGTTCAATGGCAAAAAGAAGGGGATTCATTAGCGCGTTATTTAGTACGAATCAGTGAAATGGCAGAATCCATAAAAATTATCCAACAGGCTCTGGAAGGAATTCCAGGGGGACCCTATGAGAATTTAGAAAGCCGACGCTTTGATAGAATAAAAAACCCCGAATGGAATGATTTTCAATATCGATTTATTAGTAAAAAACCTTCTCCAACTTTTGAATTGTCGAAGCAAGAACTTTATGTAAGAGTCGAAGCACCAAAGGGCGAATTAGGAATTTTTTTGATAGGAGATCAGAGTGTTTTTCCTTGGAGATGGAAAATTCGACCACCAGGTTTTATCAACTTGCAAATTCTTCCTCAGTTAGTTAAAAGAATGAAATTGGCTGATATTATGACGATACTAGGTAGCATAGATATCATTATGGGAGAAGTTGATCGTTGAAATGATAATTGATACAACTGAAATACAAGCTATCAATTCTTTTTCCAAATTGGAATCCTTAAAAGAGGTCTCTGGGATCATATGGATGCTTGTCCCTATTTTTACTCTTGTATTAGGAATCACACTAGGTGTACTAGTAATTGTTTGGTTAGAAAGAGAAATATCTGCAGGAATACAACAACGTATTGGACCTGAATACGCCGGGCCTTTAGGAATTCTTCAAGCTCTAGCAGATGGTACAAAACTACTTTTCAAAGAGAATCTTCTTCCATCTCGAGGCGATACTCGTTTATTCAGTATCGGGCCATCGATAGCGGTCATATCCATTTTACTAAGTTATTCAGTAATTCCTTTTAGCTATCGACTTATTCTAGCCGATCTTAGTATTGGTGTTTTTTTATGGATCGCCGTTTCAAGTCTTGCTCCCGTTGGACTTCTTATGTCGGGATATGGATCAAATAATAAATATTCCTTTTTAGGTGGATTAAGGGCTGCTGCTCAATCAATTAGTTATGAAATACCATTAACTCTATGTGTATTATCAATATCTCTACGTGTGATTCAGTGAGACAGAAAATTTCCCCTATTTCTAGCAAGAAAGTTAAATGAGCTGAATATCTATTTTAGATTTTTTTATTCATCATTGGGGTTGATAAACTAAACCAGATAGTTATATGAGTGAGATAAAACGGCTGAAAGATTTGCTGTTAAAGGAATTCTCATTTCCTATGTACAAGAATTAAGTGAAAGTAAAGACATAAGCAGTCGAGACTGTTTACCCCAAGATTGGTTGATTAGTCATCATGACTTGAAGCGGGTTCAAAAGATCAACTTATGGGGTTTTTACCATCTATTAACATAGCTCTATTACCCTAATGGGAGATTCAAACAAAATGAGTGGATGGTTAGGAAGACGAAGATACACAAAGGATTAATAATAGAGATTCTGGAAATTATCCAACAGGATATTTCTTTATAGAAAAGGAATTTTAGGTGGGGCTTTAAGTTGGTAGAAATGATTAAGAAGTACCTCCCACAATTTCGATCCAGAGTATGTTCCTATCCACCGATTAAGTAAATAACTATCAAGAACGAAGAAATCTTTTACTTTGGATAATGTCCCTTTTTTTGAGAAAGGAGAATAGGAACGAAATAAAATAGAAAGACTAGAATTGCAAAAAGAGATCTTTTTTTTATTCATACCTATCTTATTTAGAAAGATATAATTCTTATTATATAATGCAAGGGCTAATTCTTTTTCGTAATCGAAAATGATAGGTTGAGATATCTATGCGATATTCGTCTAAAAAGTATTTTTTTTATTCAAGGATAAAGTTTTTAATCAACAAAGAAAAATGAAAATTCTTAAAAGATGAGATCAATTCAGAAGCACTTTAATTTATTCTAAATCTAGCAGACAGAATTTCATTGGTCTAATTCGAGACCTTAGAATAAGCGTTTGACTCTCTATCGATCTTACAACCACATCAAAATAATGTTGAAAGGTCCTTAGATTTAGATTTATTTGTGACCTATGAGGAGCCGTATGAGGTGAAAATCTCATGTACGGTTCTGGAATAGCGACAGAAGCAGTTATGTTATCGTCGACTATGATTATCTAATAGTTCAAGTACAGTTGATATAGTTGAAGCGCAGTCAAAATATGGTTTTTGGGGGTGGAATTTGTGGCGGCAACCTATAGGGTTTATAGTTTTTCTAATTTCTTCTCTAGCCGAGTGTGAGAGATTACCCTTTGATTTACCAGAAGCAGAAGAAGAATTAGTAGCAGGTTATCAAACCGAATATTCAGGTATAAAATTTGGTTTATTTTACGTTGCTTCGTATCTAAATCTACTTGTTTCTTCATTATTTGTAACAGTTCTTTACTTTGGGGGTTGGAATCTTTCTATTCCATACATAATCGTTCCTGAGATTTTTGACATAAAAAAAAAAAGTAAGGTTTTTGGAACAATAATTGATATCTTTATTACATTAGCTAAAACTTATTTGTTCTTGTTCATTTCCATTGCAACAAGATGGACTTTACCGAGACTGAGAATAGACCAACTTTTAAATCTTGGATGGAAATTTCTTTTACCTATTTCTCTAGGTAATTTATTATTAACAACTTCGTCCCAACTTCTTTCACTGTAAAAGAATTCCCTATTCACAACTTATATCAAACAAGAGAAAGAAACAAGTATCAATTTATTTATAGATATTCGATATGTTCCCTATGCTAACTGAATTCTTAAATTCTAGTCAACAAACACTACGAGCTGCCAGGTACATTGGTCAAGGTTTCATGATTACCTTGTCCCACGCGAATCGTTTACCTGTAACTATTCAATACCCCTACGAAAAATTGATCACATCAGAACGTTTCCGAGGCCGAATCCACTTTGAATTTGATAAATGCATTGCTTGTGAAGTATGTGTTCGCGTATGTCCTATAGATCTACCTGTTGTTGATTGGAAATTGGAATCTGATATTCGAAAGAAACGATTACTTAATTACAGTATTGATTTTGGAATCTGTATATTTTGTGGTAATTGCGTTGAGTATTGTCCAACTAATTGTTTATCAATGACTGAAGAATATGAGCTTTCCACTTATGATCGTCATGAATTGAATTATAATCAAATTGCTTTAGGTCGGTTACCGGTGTCAATAATTGACGATTATACAATTCGAACAATTTCTTCGAATTCACCTTAAATCAAAAATGTATAAAATCCCTAATTCAAAAAACATTCCTT